CATCAGACACGCGTATTTTTTATTTGACAATGGATTTCATTAATGGAAATTTGTTTATGTAGTGAGTAATAGGCTCTGGTTGTTCGCTGTTCAAGAATTCTTGTTTAGGCCGTTCATACCACCCATACATAGTGTTTTGATCAATTCTTCCATGTTTCAGCAGTAGCATATTGTTCCATGGAGCTAAGGTCCGAAATATGGAAAAACAAGTATTTCCACGGCTCTCCCGCCCAGTCAGTTCTGTTCCACTTAATCCCTCTTTCATGGCCACATATCTTTACGGCTAAGGGATGGGAAATATTTTTCCTGTTACATGAATCCAATTTTCAGTTCATCCGGGAAAATCCATCTTTTTCTAAACAATGTCTTTGTCATTTGATCCAATAGCCTTCCGTTAGAAAGGAACAGATTTGATAAGTACTGATAACTCGCGGATTGAATATTAGAACGGAAAGATCTATTATATAATGAACTAATGGTTCTAAGCCGTCTCCGTCTCTGGCGATTAATCAAAAATTCGAAGTACTTTTCTTTCGGTTTCTTGCTAAACCCGCGTTTATATAGAGTCTCCCCTTGGGAAGTCAGAAGAAGCCCCTTTGACATCTCTTCATCTGCAAAGAATTCTCGATGTGAAAACAGAAAGACAGAGAGCTCATCGTTGAATATGTAAAAGAGTGGATCTCCAGGGTCCCAAATGAATTGGCCTTTTCGAAAAAAGACTTGTTCTTTGGAAGATCGATCTCGTCCCGGGGTTTCACTCTGCAAGAACTCCCAATCATTCTCTTGAAGCTCATCCTCTTCATCATATCCATCATCCCCTTCACCATAAAATGCATAATCAAAATATTCATCATTAACTTCATCAGAAATGATCGGCTTGCCCCGAAATGACCTGGCCCAATAGGGAAATTCCAATTCATTGGGCCTTTCGATCCAATCAAATAGAAAGCCCCAAGGTTGCCATATTCTAGGAGCCCAAACTATGTGATCGACTACATCCTCCGCTAACTGTTGCGGGTCGGTGCCTTCTGCCCATTCTTTAAACTCCGATTCATAGAGAAATCTACGATCAAAGATAGAACGAGATCCGTTTTCCATCATCTCTAAGGGATTCCTTGGTTCGGGCCGAAGAAGCGAGGATCCCACCAGAGCGCCTTCTACTACTTCTACTAGGCCATCAACTAGATCAGAATCCGTCTCAACGAGTCTATAAGAAGTGATCCAATTTTTTTCATCGGGTCCGGGTAGAGACCAAAGATCTTGAGCGACCGATCCGGCAGAACAACTCAAAAGATAAAGAAGTATCGTTAATTTCTTCATGCTCGTTCCAAGTTCGAAGAACCATTTGTACAAATAAGGATCCCCTTCGTAACATGATTGCTTCTTCATATAGATAGATATAGGATCTATAAGGCAGCAATTATTTATAAGTACATTTTGTGCAACAGCCCTTCCTATCTGATAGAAAAGGATCCCATGATCCGGAACCGGTCTTACATGGGCTCGCAACTCCCAAGTTTGTCTATGAAGAGCGAATCTAATTGTATTAGTGTCTATAATTGATTTCTTCTGTGTAATACTAATCGATAGGGCCTCGTTGGTAATTGCTACAAGATCTCGTGCATTGTAACCCATGGCTATGGACCCGAATCCACTAATATGGAACATTTTCTTTTCCAAGTGAAATCCCCTAGTATATGAAAGGGTGAAGACGTGCTTTCGTTGTTGTGGAATAAGAAGCCTTCGTATCTTAATGCATGTATTTAATTTATTCGGAGCTATTAGAGCGGGATCCACTTTTTGGGGACTATGAGTCGAAGCAATAACAAGAATATCTCTAGTGGACCGTCTTTCACAATCCCCGGAGAGATAGTTCAATAATAAACCGAGGGACTCCGACTCATCCACATACAGATCATGAATGTTTGGAATCCATACTATGCAAGGAGACATTGTTCTTGCCAATTCGAATTGCAAGTTGATAGAAGCTAGATCTATTTCCAACTCGATGATATACCTAAGTATCTCATCATCCACCGTATACTCCTCCCTCAGCTCCGGGTCCGAGTCCAAGTTCGAATAAATATAGTCACGATCATCAATATCATCCACATCTTTAAGTGCATCCATATATTCCTTAGCAGGATCGCTATCATCATCAATACCATCAATATCCACATCATCAAGCGCTTCCATATAGTCCTCATCAGGATCGAGATCATCAATAACTGTTTGCAAATCCAGCTTGTTCAGAAATACCGTAATGAAAGGAAGATAGGAGTTTGTCGCTAGGGATTTGACCAAATAGGATCGTCCAGTTCCTATAGGACCTATCACTAAAATACCCCTAGAGGGGGATAGGGCTAGGCGGAACGAAAAGGGTTTTGGTTTTCCATGAGATGGGAAATGAAAACTATTAGCCCCACACGAGGTTTGTGAATAAGTGATTGTCTGATAATGAGCAAGGAATATCCGTCTTTCTGCTAAACAGGATGTATTG